GCTTTTATAGCTTAATTAAAGCATAACACTGAAGATGTTAAGATAAACCCTAGAAAGTTTTAAAAGCACAAAGGCTTGGTCCTGGCTTTTCTGTCAGCTCTAACCAAATTCATACATGCAAGTTTCCGCACCCCTGTGAGAATGCCCTAGATAACCTGTCCGGAATTTAGGAGCTGGTATCAGGCACCCCCCCCCCTTTTTTTAGCCCAAGACGCCTTGCTTAGCCACACCCCCAAGGGACCTCAGCAGTAGTAAATATTAAGCCATAAGTGAAAACTTGACTTAGTTAAGGTTTTTAGGGCCGGTAAAACTCGTGCCAGCCACCGCGGTTATACGAGAGACCCAAGTTGACAACCCAACGGCGTAAAGCGTGGTTAGGCATACCCCCCCCCAACTAGGGCCAAACACCCTCAAAGCCGTTATACGCACATGAGGACTTGAAGATCTCCTACAAAAGTGGCCCTAAACCCTACTGAACCCACGAAAGCTACAAAACAAACTGGGATTAGATACCCCACTATGTGTAGCCGTAAACCTTGATGGTAACCTGTACCCTTCCATCCGCCTGGGAACTACGAGCGCTAGCTTAAAACCCAAAGGACTTGGCGGTGCTTTAGACCCCCCTAGAGGAGCCTGTTCTAGAACCGATAACCCCCGTTCAACCTCACCACCCCTTGTTAATACCGCCTATATACCGCCGTCGTCAGCTTACCCTGTGAAGGTTTAACAGTAAGCAAGACTAGTAAAACTCAAAACGTCAGGTCGAGGTGTAGCGAATGGGTTGGGAAGAAATGGGCTACATTTTCTCTTGAGAATATACGAATAGTGTGTTGAAACACACACCTGAAGGAGGATTTAGCAGTAAGTGGAAAATAGAGCATCCCACTGAAATTGGCCCTGAAGCGCGCACACACCGCCCGTCACTCTCCCCGAATTACCCCTTAACTATCTATAAAACAATTATCAAAAAGAGGGGAGGCAAGTCGTAACATGGTAAGCGTACCGGAAGGTGCGCTTGGATAAACCAGAGTGTAGCTAAAATAGTAAAGCATCTCCCTTACACCGAGAAGCCGCCCGTGCAAATCGAGCCACCCTGACACCTAACTGCTAGCCCCCCACCCATTTTTAAACCACCAATATTTATAATAATAAATAACATAAAAACCCCCAAACAAACCATTTTTTACCCTAGTAAAGGAGATAGAAAAGGAAACAGGAGCAATAGATAAAGTACCGCAAGGGAACGCTGAAAGAAAAATGAAACAAATTAAATAAGTGAAACATAGCAGAGATTTACCCTCGTACCTTTTGCATCATGATTTAGCAAGTAAAGCTCAAGCAAAGAGACCTATAGTTTGAGACCCCGAAACTAAGCGAGCTACTCCAAGACAGCCCAATTGGGGCAAACCCGTCCCTGTGGCAAAAGGGTGGGAAGATCTTTGAGTAGAGGCGATAAACCTACCGAGCATAGTTATAGCTGGTTGTTTGAGAAATGAATAGAAGTTCAGCTCTCCAGCTTCCCAACCCCTCTTAGTATAACTAATATTGGCCCCAGGAAACTAGAGAAGTTAGTTAAAGGAGGTACAGCTCCTTTTTAATAGAAACACCTTTTACAGATGGTCAAAGATCAAAATAAATTAAGGATTATTATTTTAGTGGGCCTAAAAGCAGCCACCTAATTATAAAGCGTTAAAGCTAAAGTAAACTAAAATTCCTTTTATACTGTTATTAAATCTCCCACCTCTATTTTTATCAAACCATCTCATGCCCCCATGAGAGTGATAATGCTAAAATGAGTAATAAGAAGCTATAACTTCTCCTAACACATGTGTACCTCGGAACGGAAAATCCACCGATCAATAACCGACCCCAAAAAAAGAGGGAAGTGAAATCTATACCCAAACTAGAAAACCTTTCACTAAACAATCGTTAATCCTACACAGGAGTGTAATTAAGGAAAGACCAAAAGAAAAAGAAGGAACTCGGCAAACTATCAGCCTCGCCTGTTTACCAAAAACATCGCCTCTTGAATAAAAAACATAAGAGGTCCCGCCTGCCCTGTGACTTAAAGTTTAACGGCCGCGGTATTTTGACCGTGCGAAGGTAGCGCAATCACTTGTCTTTTAAATGAAGACCCGTATGAATGGCACCACGAGGGCTTAGCTGTCTCCTTTTTCAAGTCAATGAAATTGATCTCCCCGTGCAGAAGCGGGGATGATAATATAAGACGAGAAGACCCTATGGAGCTTTAGACCTAGTGAAGACCACGAAAAAAGCTTTGAGTTAAAAAAGAAAACCCCAGTGATTTCTCCACAACTGTCTTTGGTTGGGGCGACCGCGGGGAAAAACAAAACCCCCACGAGGATTGAGAGTTCAACTCCTAAAACCAAGAGCTACAGCTCTAAGAAACAGAAATTCTGACCTATGTGATCCGGGAAACCGATCAACGAACCGAGTTACCCTAGGGATAACAGCGCAATCCCCTTCCAGAGCCCATATCGACAAGGGGGTTTACGACCTCGATGTTGGATCAGGACATCCTAATGGTGCAGCCGCTATTAAGGGTTCGTTTGTTCAACGATTAAAGTCCTACGTGATCTGAGTTCAGACCGGAGTAATCCAGGTCAGTTTCTATCTATAAAAACTTCCTCTCCAGTACGAAAGGATCGAGAAGAAAAGGCCCATGCTTTAAGTACGCCTTACCCCTAACTACTGAAACCAAATAAAGAAGATAAAAGGGATTACTAATTTACTTAAGAAAACAGTACGTTAAGGTGGCAGAGCCCGGTAACTGCAGAAGGTCTAAGCCCTTCACACAGGGGTTCAAATCCCCTCCTCAACTATGTGGCATATCCTCGCTGCTTACCTCATTAATCCCCTGACCTATATAGTACCCATTTTATTAGCGGTTGCTTTCCTTACCCTCATTGAACGAAAAGTCCTTGGTTACATGCAACTACGAAAAGGACCTAACATTGTAGGACCCTACGGGCTCCTCCAACCAATTGCAGACGGACTTAAACTGTTCATTAAAGAGCCTGTACGTCCCTCAACCTCCTCCCCATCTCTATTTATTTTCTCTCCCATATTAGCGCTTACTCTAGCCCTAATCTTATGAGCCCCCCTTCCCCTCCCATTTTCTGTCCTAGATCTAAACCTCGGAGTACTATTCTTACTCGCTCTTTCCAGCCTCGCAGTATACTCAATTTTAGGATCCGGATGAGCCTCAAACTCAAAATATGCCTTAGTGGGAGCCCTACGAGCAGTTGCCCAAACCATCTCCTATGAAGTAAGCCTAGGACTTATTCTCCTAAGTGCAGTACTTTTATCTGGCGGATTTACCTTACAAACATTTAATATTACCCAAGAAGCTACTTGATTAGCCTTACCAGCCTGACCTTTAGCCGCAATATGATATACTTCAACTCTTGCAGAGACTAACCGAGCACCCTTTGATTTAACTGAGGGGGAGTCAGAACTTGTTTCAGGTTTCAATGTAGAATATGCAGGAGGCCCCTTTGCCCTCCTATTCTTGGCAGAATATGCAAACATTCTCCTAATAAACACATTATCTGCTATCCTATTTTTTGGTGCCTCCGTCATACCCACCATACCAGAACTCGCCTCCATCAACATTATAATTAAAGCTGCCCTACTCTCAATAGTATTCTTATGAGTCCGAGCCTCCTACCCCCGATTCCGATATGATCAGCTTATGCATCTAGTATGAAAAAATTTCCTACCTATTACATTAGCAATAATAGTTTGGAATCTTGCTTTACCCCTCTCACTTGCAGGAATTCCCCCCCAAATTTAAAAAGGGGTTGTGCCTGAATTATAGGGCCACTTTGATAGAGTGAAACATGGGGGATAAAGGCCCCCCAACCCCTCAGAAAGGGAGGACTCGAACCCACCCTTTGGAGATCAAAACTCCAAGTGCTTCCACTACACCACTTCCTAGTAAAGTCAGCTAATTTAAAGCTTTTGGGCCCATACCCCAAACATGTTGGTTAAAATCCTTCCTTTGCTAATGAACCCACTTGTCCTCTCCCTTCTCATCTTAAGCCTAGGGCTAGGCACTACTTTAACCTTCGCCAGCTCCCACTGACTATTAGCCTGAATAGGATTAGAAATTAATACCCTAGCAATCATTCCCCTAATAGCACAACACCAACACCCCCGAGCAATTGAAGCAACCACCAAATACTTCCTTACTCAAGCAACCGCAGCCGCCCTAATCCTATTTGCAAGCATAACTAACGCCTGAATTACAGGACAATGGGAAATTCAACAAATAACCCAGACAATCCCCACTACAATACTTACTCTTGCCCTAATGTTAAAACTTGGCCTCGCCCCCGCACACTTTTGACTACCAGAAGTCCTACAAGGATTGGACCTTACCACAGGACTAATTCTATCTACCTGACAAAAATTAGCCCCCTTCTCCCTCCTCTTACAAATCCCAAACTTAAACTCCAACCTACTAATTATTATTGGACTCATATCCACAATAGTTGGAGGCTGAGGCGGTCTAAACCAAACCCAACTACGAAAAATTATAGCCTACTCCTCTATTGCACACCTTGGATGAATAATTTTAATTGTTTCATTTAACCCTAAACTAACAACTGTAGCCCTCACCATATATATTATTATGACAACCTCAATGTTCTTAACATTAAAAATTAATAATTCCTTAGATGTAAATACTTTAGCCACATCCTGGGCAAAGACCCCTGTTTTAACTGCCTTAACCCCCCTTATATTACTATCCCTAGGGGGACTTCCTCCCCTCTCAGGGTTTATACCCAAATGATTAATTCTACAAGAATTAACCAAACAAGAATTACCACTTACAGCCACTATTGCCGCCCTAAGTGCCCTCCTCAGCCTCTACTTTTACCTCCGCCTCTCCTACGCAATAACACTTACAATATCCCCCAATACAACGGTTAATACAGCCCTTTGACGATTAAAATCTAACCAAGGTTCCGCCCCATTATCGGTATCAATTGCTCTAGCTACTCTCCTCCTCCCCCTAACACCAGCCCTACTTATCCTCTAAAGGATTTAGGATAACATAAGACCGAGGGCCTTCAAAGCCCCAAGCGGAGGTGAAAATCCTCCAATCCTTGTAAGACTTGCAGGACTCTATCCTACATCTTCTGCATGCAAAACAGACACTTTAATTAAGATAAAGCCTTGTATAGATGGGCGGGCCTCGATCCCGCATATACTTAGTTAACAGCTAAGTGCTCTAACCAGCGAGCATCCACCTAATCTTTCCCCCGTAAACCGGGGGAAGGGGGAAAGATCCGGCAGGGGTTTGCCTGCTACTCTAAATTTGCAATCTAGCGTGATAACACCTCGGAGCCTGATAGGAAGAGGGTCTAAACCTCTGTTTATGGGGCTACAACCCACCACTTAATACTCAGCCATCCTACCTGTGACAATTACACGCTGATTTTTCTCAACCAACCACAAAGATATTGGCACCCTTTATTTAGTATTCGGTGCCTGAGCCGGCATAGTCGGAACAGCTCTAAGCCTTCTAATTCGAGCTGAGCTCAGCCAACCTGGAGCTCTCCTCGGAGATGACCAAATCTATAACGTCATCGTTACAGCCCATGCTTTTGTTATAATTTTTTTTATAGTTATACCAATTATGATTGGGGGTTTTGGAAACTGACTTATTCCCCTCATGATTGGTGCCCCCGACATGGCCTTCCCTCGAATAAATAATATAAGTTTTTGGCTTCTTCCCCCCTCATTCCTCCTCCTACTTGCCTCCTCAGGAGTTGAAGCCGGGGCTGGAACAGGATGAACAGTATACCCCCCACTATCAGGCAATCTAGCTCATGCAGGAGCCTCCGTAGATCTAACTATTTTTTCCCTACATTTAGCCGGAATCTCATCTATTTTAGGCGCAATTAATTTTATCACAACCATTATCAATATAAAACCACCTGCTATTTCACAATACCAAACTCCCCTGTTTGTATGAGCAGTTCTTATTACAGCAGTTCTTCTGCTCCTCTCACTTCCAGTTCTAGCAGCTGGGATTACAATACTTCTTACTGACCGTAATTTAAATACCTCTTTCTTCGATCCTGCTGGAGGGGGAGACCCAATCTTATACCAACACTTATTCTGATTTTTTGGGCACCCTGAGGTATATATTCTTATCCTCCCAGGGTTTGGCATAATCTCACACATCGTAGCATACTACTCAGGGAAAAAAGAACCCTTTGGCTATATGGGCATGGTGTGAGCTATAATGGCAATTGGCCTTCTCGGTTTTATTGTTTGAGCACATCATATATTTACAGTAGGTATGGATGTAGACACCCGAGCATATTTTACATCTGCTACTATAATCATTGCTATTCCAACAGGAGTTAAAGTATTTAGCTGATTGGCCACCCTTCACGGTGGCTCAATTAAATGGGAAACCCCCCTTCTATGAGCCCTTGGTTTCATCTTCCTTTTTACTGTGGGGGGCTTGACAGGTATTGTTTTAGCTAACTCGTCTTTAGATGTTGTTCTTCACGACACCTATTATGTAGTTGCCCACTTCCACTATGTCCTATCTATAGGAGCTGTATTTGCAATTGTTGCTGCCTTTGTCCACTGATTCCCGCTACTTTCAGGTTATACACTTCATAGTACATGAACAAAAGCTCATTTTGGTATTATGTTTTTAGGGGTAAATTTAACATTCTTCCCTCAACACTTCTTAGGCTTAGCCGGGATACCACGGCGCTACTCAGACTACCCTGACGCCTATGCACTATGAAACACAGTATCTTCTTTAGGCTCCCTCATTTCGCTAGTAGCAGTAATTATGTTTCTTTTTATTATTTGAGAAGCTTTTGCTGCAAAACGAGAAGTCTTATCAGTGGAACTAACTTCAATAAACGTTGAATGATTACACGGCTGCCCTCCACCCTATCATACCTTTGAAGAGCCAGCATTTGTACAAATTAGCTCATCTAAACGAGAAAGGGAGGAATTGAACCCCCATCTGATGGTTTCAAGCCAACCACATAACCACTCTGTCACTTTCTTTATAAGACACTAGTAATAAATTTATTACATTGCTTTGTCAAGGCAAAATTGTGGGTTAAAATCCCACGTGTTTTAAGCATTGCTAGAATGGCTCATCCCACCCAATTAGGATTCCAAGACGCGGCCTCCCCCGTAATAGAAGAACTTCTCCACTTCCATGACCATGCATTAATAATTGTGTTCTTAATTAGCACACTTGTTCTCTATATTATTGTTGCAATGGTTTCAACTAAACTAACAAACAAACATATTTTAGACTCTCAAGAAATTGAGATTATTTGAACTGTTTTACCTGCAGTAATTCTTATTTTAATTGCCCTTCCATCCTTACGAATCCTATACCTTGTTGATGAAGTTAATGACCCCCACCTCACTATTAAAGCCATGGGTCACCAATGGTATTGAAGTTATGAATATACAGATTATGAAGATCTAGGGTTTGACTCTTATATAATTCCTACCTCCACCTTAGAGCCGGGGCAGTTCCGACTATTAGAAGCAGATCACCGAATAGTTGTCCCTGTAGAATCCCCCATTCGTATTCTTGTTTCTGCAGAAGATGTTCTTCACTCCTGAGCCGTCCCTGCCTTAGGAGTAAAAATGGACGCTGTACCCGGGCGATTAAACCAAACAGCATTCATTGCTTCTCACCCCGGAGTATTTTATGGTCAATGTTCAGAAATTTGCGGCGCAAACCATAGTTTTATACCTATTGTAGTTGAAGCAGTCCCTCTCGAACACTTTGAGAATTGATCCTCCCTAATACTTGAAGATGCCTCACTAAGAAGCTAAACTGGGCCTAGCATTAGCCTTTTAAGCTAAAGATTGGTGACCCCCAACCACCCTTAGTGATATGCCTCAGCTCAATCCGACCCCCTGATTAATAATCCTTCTATTCTCATGAATAGTATTTTTAACCTTTGTACCCCCCAAAATCTTGGCGCACACACTCCCCAATGAATCAGTCTCCCAAGACTCCAAAACTGACTTGGCTCACTCCTGAAACTGACCATGATACTAAGCTTTTTTGATCAATTCGCAACCCCTGTCTACTTAGGCGTTCCATTAATTGTGTTAGCCCTTACTCTCCCCTGAGTCCTGCTTCCCACCCCCTCAGCACGATGAAAAAATAACCGTTTCGTAAACTTAGAGAGTTGATTTATTCGCAACTTTGCTAAAGAACTCCTTCTTCCCATTAAACAAGGGGGACACAAATGAGCCCTTTTATTCACCTCTTTGGTAGTTTTTCTAATTACTATGAATGTATTAGGACTTCTCCCCTATATTTTTACCCCTACAACTCAACTCTCCCTTAGCTTAGGGTTTGCTGTCCCTTTATGATTAGCAACAGTTATTACAGGTATGCGCAACCAGCCAAAAATTGCCTTTGCACATATACTCCCAGAAGGTACCCCCACCCTTTTAATTCCTATTTTAATTATTATTGAAACAGTTAGCTTACTCGTTCGCCCTTTAGCATTAGGTCTGCGATTAACTGCCAACCTTACAGCAGGTCACCTGCTAATTGAACTTATCTCCTCTGCTGCTACTACACTTCTCCCATTAATACCAGTAGTGGCTTTTCTCACTGCTGTAATCCTCTTCCTACTAACCCTTTTAGAAATTGCAGTTGCGATAATTCAAGCATATGTCTTTGTTCTACTACTAAGCCTCTACTTACAAGAAAATGTATAATGGCCCACCAAGCTCACGCATATCACATAGTCGACCCAAGCCCCTGACCTCTTACAGGTGCAGTAGCTGCTCTTCTAATGACATCAGGTTTAGCAACTTGATTTCATTTCAATTCCACTGTTCTTATAACTCTAGGATTAGTTCTCCTCCTTTTGACAATATATCAATGATGACGGGATATCATTCGAGAAGGGACATTCCAAGGCCACCACACACCCCCTGTACAAAAAGGCCTTCGATATGGTATAGTACTTTTTATTACATCAGAAGTATTCTTTTTTCTTGGGTTCTTTTGAGCATTTTATCACTCAAGCCTTGCACCTACCCCTGAACTAGGAGGGTGCTGACCCCCTACGGGAATCACCCCCCTAGACCCCTTTGAAGTACCCCTTCTTAATACAGCTGTTCTTTTAGCTTCTGGGGTGACCGTAACATGGGCCCACCACAGTATTATAGAAGGGGAACGGAAACAGGCCATTCAATCCCTTACGCTAACAATTCTCCTAGGCTTCTATTTTACCTTTTTACAAGCTATAGAATATTATGAAGCCCCTTTCACTATTGCTGATGGAGTTTACGGCTCAACTTTCTTTGTTGCAACAGGCTTCCACGGACTTCATGTTATCATTGGATCTTTATTTTTAGCTGTCTGCCTTCTACGACAAGTACTTCACCACTTTACCTCTGACCACCACTTTGGATTCGAAGCAGCAGCTTGATACTGACATTTTGTTGATGTCGTATGATTATTCCTTTATATCTCCATCTACTGATGAGGCTCATAATTTTTCTAGTATAATAAAAATATACGTGGCTTCCAACCACATGATCTTGGTCAAACCCCAGGGAAAAATAATGAACATAGTTTCAACGATTATGATGATCTCCGCCCTAATTTCTTTAGTATTAGCAGTAGTTTCATTCTGAATACCTCAGCTAACCCCCGACACCGAAAAACTTTCCCCCTACGAATGTGGTTTTGACCCTCTAGGAAGCGCACGTCTACCCTTCTCCCTACGATTTTTCTTAGTCGCTATTCTTTTTATCCTTTTTGACCTTGAAATTGCCCTCCTTTTGCCGTTACCCTGAGGGGACCAATTAACCAGCCCCACCCTAACTTTTATTTGAGCTACTACTGTACTAGCATTACTCACCCTCGGACTTGTTTATGAGTGGCTCCAAGGAGGCTTAGAATGAGCAGAATAAGCAATTAGTATAAGTAAAATATTTGATTTCGGCTCAAAAGTTTATGGTTAAATTCCATAATTGCTTAATGACCCCTATCCATTTTTCTATCTCATCGGCCTTTATCTTAGGGTTAATAGGCTTAGCTTTCCACCGAACCCACTTATTGTCCGCCCTCTTATGTTTAGAAGGTATAATATTATCACTCTTTATTGCCTTATCTTTGTGAGCCTTACAACTAGATGCCACTGGATACGCCTCTTCCCCCATATTAATATTAGTTTTTTCAGCCTGCGAAGCCAGCGCTGGGTTAGCTCTCCTTGTAGCCACAGCCCGAACTCATGGTACAGACCGACTACAAAGCCTAAACCTCCTCCAATGTTAAAAATTTTAATTCCCACCCTAATGCTTATACCTATAACCTGATTAGTACCTAACAAATGACTATGACCAACCTCCCTCACCCACAGCATAGTTATTGCATTAATCAGTCTTTACCTACTAAAAAACTCCTCAGAGCAAGGATGAACTGCACTAAATACCATGATAGGCACAGACCCCTTATCCACCCCCCTTTTAATCTTAACATGCTGATTACTTCCCTTGATAATTTTAGCTAGCCAAAATCACATGGCCCAAGAACCCCTTAGTCGACAGCGAACCTACATTACCCTTTTAGCCTCCCTTCAATTTTTTCTCATTCTTGCCTTTAGCTCCACAGAAATTATTATATTTTATGTAATATTTGAAGCCACCCTAATCCCTACCCTTATAATTATTACCCGTTGAGGAAACCAAAAAGAACGACTTAATGCTGGCACTTATTTTTTATTTTACACACTAGCTGGATCTCTCCCACTTCTAGTGGCCCTCCTACTTCTACAAAACTCCACAGGGACACTATCGATACTTATTACCCAATACAATGACCTCGCCCTTATACAGTCTTGAAGCCATAAGATTTGATGGGCTGGATGTATAATTGCATTTTTAGTAAAAATACCCCTTTATGGAGTACACCTTTGACTACCTAAAGCCCACGTAGAGGCCCCCATCGCAGGCTCTATAATTCTTGCCGCTGTCCTTTTAAAACTAGGAGGCTACGGGATAATACGCATAATGGTAACCCTAAACCCTCTTTCAAAAGAAATAATTTTCCCCTTTATTATCCTGGCCCTGTGGGGTGTAATCATAACAGGCTCCATTTGCCTACGACAAACTGATTTAAAATCCTTAATTGCTTACTCCTCTGTAAGCCACATAGGACTTGTAGCAGGCGGAATCTTAATTCAAACCCCCTGAGGATTCACAGGAGCATTAATTTTAATAATTGCCCATGGCCTTGCATCTTCTGCTCTCTTCTGCTTAGCCAATACAAATTATGAACGGACTCATAGCCGAACAATACTTCTTGCCCGAGGACTGCAAATATTAATACCACTTATGGCAACCTGATGATTTACCGCTAGCTTAGCCAACTTAGCCCTTCCCCCTCTACCAAATCTAATAGGAGAAATTATAATTATTACCTCCCTGTTCAACTGATCCTGGTTTACTATTATTCTTACAGGAACCGGAACATTAATTACTGCAGGGTACTCCCTCTACCTTTTCTTAATAAGTCAGCGTGGTCCTCTCCCCCCACATATCATTGCCCTGGCCCCTTCCCACACTCGTGAACACCTACTAATAGCCCTACACCTACTCCCCTTAATTATAATTATTACCAAACCTGCCCTAGTGTCAGGATGATTTGCCTGTAGATATAGTTTAAACAAAATGTTAGATTGTGATTCTAAAAATAGAGGTTAAACCCCCCTTATCAACCGAGAGTGGCCCGACGGCAATGAAGACTGCTAATCTTCACCCCCTTGGTTGAACCCCAAGGCTCCCTCGAGCTTTTAAAGGATAATAGTTCATCCGCTGGTCTTAGGAACCAGAAACTTTTGGTGCAACTCCAAATAAAAGCTATGCACCCAATTATAATTACAACCAGCTCCTGCCTATTGATTGTCTTAGCACTTCTACTTTTTCCAGTTTTAACAACACTCTCTCCAAAACCAACCCCTCCCAACTGAGCCTCCTCTTACGTTAAAACAGCTGTAAAAACAGCATTTTTTGTAAGCTTAGTCCCCCTCTTCCTATTTTTAAATGAGGGCACCGAGACTATTGTTACAAATTGATCTTGAATTAACACAAACACATTCGACATTAACATAAGCTTTAAATTCGACCACTATTCCATTATCTTCATCCCTATTGCCCTGTATGTAACATGAGCAATTTTAGAATTCGCAACATGGTATATGCACTCAGACCCTCAAATAAACCGATTCTTTAAATATTTATTAATTTTTTTAGTAGCAATAGTTGTGCTAGTATCAGCCAACAACATATTTCAACTCTTCATTGGCTGAGAAGGGGTTGGGATTATATCCTTCTTATTAATCGGCTGATGAAGCGGACGAGCCGACGCTAACACTGCCGCCTTACAAGCAGTTCTTTATAACCGAATTGGAGATATTGGACTAATCTTAAGCATAGCATGGTTAGCTAAAACACTTAATTCTTGAGAAATCCAACAAATAATCATCCTCTCTAAAAACCTAGACATGACTATTCCCCTCCTAGGGCTTATCCTAGCCGCCACAGGTAAGTCTGCTCAATTTGGGCTGCACCCCTGACTCCCTGCAGCCATAGAAGGCCCAACACCAGTTTCTGCCCTACTTCATTCTAGCACTATAGTTGTTGCCGGTATTTTTCTCCTTATTCGTCTTAGCCCTCTTATAGAAAATAATCAAACTGCTCTATCTACTTGCCTCTGCCTTGGAGCACTTACCACTTTATTTACAGCCACCTGCGCTCTTACACAAAATGACATCAAGAAAATCGTTGCATTCTCTACCTCTAGCCAACTTGGCCTAATGATAGTAACAATTGGGTTAAACCAACCTCAATTAGCATTTCTGCATATCTGCACTCACGCTTTCTTTAAAGCCATACTATTCTTATGCTCTGGCTCTATTATCCACGCCTTAAATGATGAACAAGACATCCGAAAAATAGGAGGTATACAAAACCTAACCCCCCTTACATCTTCATGCCTGACAATTGGAAGCCTAGCATTAGTGGGAACTCCATTCCTAGCAGGATTCTTCTCAAAAGATGCAATCATTGAAGCCCTAAACACCTCCCACATCAACGCCTGAGCCCTTATACTAACCCTTTTGGCGACCTCCTTTACAGCTATCTACAGCCTACGCATCGTATACTTTGTGTCAATAGGCTTTCCCCGATTTACACCCATTACCCCCATTAATGAAAATAACCCATCAGTAATCAACCCCTTAAAGCGATTAGCACTAGGAAGCATTATTGCAGGCTTTCTAATTACCCTTAACTATCTCCCATTAAAAACCCCCATCCTAACTATGCCTGTTACCCTTAAACTAGCCGCCTTAGCTGTTACAATCCTAGGACTTATCACAGCACTTGAACTAGCCCAAATAACCACAACCCAATTTAAACCCTCCCCTAAACTAGCCCCCCACAATTTTTCTAATATATTAGGGTTTTTCCCCAGCCTAATCCACCGCTTTATCCCAAAAATATCACTTACCCTCGGACAAACAATAGCCAACCAAATAGTAGATCAAACATGATTAGAGAAAGCAGGGCCAAAATACATAACTTTAGCTCAAATTCCCATAATCTCACTAACAACTAACGTCCAACAAGGCCTTATTAAAACCTATTTAACCCTATTCTTCTTTACCTTCTCCCTTGTTATAATAATCACCTTAACCTAACAGCACGAAGGGCCCCCCGACTAACACCCCGAATTAACTCTAATACAACAAATAAACTTAATAATAATGTACCAGCCCCCAAAATAAGTATATAGCCCCCTAAAGAATATAATAGTGCCACCCCTCCAAAATCCCCAGGCAAAATTGAAAAAGCTTTAAGCTCATAAACAGGCACTCAAGACTCCTCATACCATCCAGACCCTAACCACAAAGCAGCACTTCAAACCAACACAGCATAAGTAATTACATATCCAAAGACAGCTCAACCACCCCAAGCCTCTGGATAGGGCTCTGCAGCTAAAGCTGCAGAATACGCAAAAACCACTAACATACCCCCTAAATAAATTAAAAATAATACTAAAGATAAAAATCCTCCACCATATGCTACCAACACACCACAACCTGCCCCAGACACTAAAACAAGCCCCAAAGCAGCATAATAAGGAGATGGATTTGATGCAACACCTACTAACCCCAATACAAAACCCAACAAAAGAACAGACATAAGATAAGTCATAATTCCTGCCCGGACTTTAACCAGGACTAACGACTTGAAAAACCACCGTTATCATTTAACTACAAGAACTTGTAATGGCCAGCCTACGAAAAACACATCCCCTACTTAAAATTGCCAACGATGCCCTTATTGACCTACCAGCCCCTAGCAACATTTCAGCATGATGAAACTTCGGCTCACTACTCGGACTATGCTTAGTGACCCAAATTTTAACAGGACTATTTCTAGCAATACATTACACATCCGATGTCGCCACCGCATTCTCTTCAGTAGCCCACATCTGCCGAGATGTTAATTATGGCTGACTAATCCGTAATATCCATGCAAATGGTGCATCATTCTTCTTTATCTGCCTATATCTTCACATTGGTCGAGGCCTATATTATGGGTCTTACCTCTACAAAGAAACTTGAAACATTGGAGTAATCCTATTTTTACTAGTAATAATAACAGCCTTTGTTGGCTATGTCCTACCATGAGGTCAAATGTCCTTCTGAGGAGCAACAGTAATTACTAATTTACTATCAGCAGTCCCATATGTAGGAAACACTCTAGTACAATGAATTTGAGGGGGATTCTCAGTAGATAACGCCACCCTTACCCGATTCTTTGCCTTCCACTTCTTATTCCCCTTTATTATTGTAGCCCTAACTGCCCTGCATTTTTTCTTTCTACACGAAACAGGCTCAAACAACCCCACAGGGATTAATTCAGATGCTGACAAAGTACCCTTTCACCCCTACTTCTCCTATAAAGACCTCTTTGGCCTGGTTCTACTTCTACTAGCTCTTTCCAGCCTTTCTTTCTTCTCCCCAAACCTATTGGGAGACCCCGATAACTTTATCCCAGCAAACCCATTAGTCACTCCACCACATATTAAGCCAGAATGGTATTTTCTATTTGCATACGCAATCTTACGCTCTATCCCCAATAAACTAGGAGGAGTACTAGCCCTACTTGCCTCAATTCTTATTTTAATATTAGTACCAATCTTACACACCTCAAAACAACGAGGATTAATATTCCGACCCTTAACACAACTATTATTCTGAATTCTTGTAGCTGACGTACTAATTCTAACATGAATTGGAGGAATGCCCGTTGAACATCCATTTATTGCTGTAGGCCAAATCGCATCCATCCTATATTTTACCCTTTTTTTAATTCTTATCCCTACAACAGGATGATTAGAAAATAAAATCCTAGAATGAAACTGCCCTAGTAGCTCAAAATTAGAGCGTCGACCTTGTAAGCCGAGTGTTGGAGGTTAAAATCCTTCCTAGTGCTCAAGGGGAAGAGAATTAAACTCCCGCCACTAACTCCCAAAGCTAGTATTCTAAATTAAACTACCCCTTGATTTATTTCGGGCTCCGCCACACAATATTTAAATAATTAAAGACTGAAAAAAATAAAATTTACCCCTAAATTTAAGTCATACAAATATTTATGTATTATCACCATCAATTTTTATTAAACAAACAAGTAATATTATCTAATGATATCAGTCGTATAATACTGGAAATTTGAAATACTACTCATCATCAACAGTAGACATAATTGGTTGATTAACATATCAATATTTAATGAAATTCATATTGTTTATCAACATACCTATCTTCACAATTATTTAATGTAGTAAGAGAGTAGCAACAGTGATTACTAACCCTAACGGTTATTGATGGTCAGGGACAAAAATCGTGGGGGTTTCACGTATTGAATTATTCCTGGCATTTGGTTCCTATTTCAGGGCCATTAATAGATTATAGCTCACTGTATGCTTGTTCATCCATCTCTTAATGGTGGAGTACATCTCACCAAATCACCCAGCATGCCAGGCATTCTCTCTAAGGGGCAAGGGGTTTTCTTTTTTTTTTCTCATCTCATTTTGCATTTCAGAGTGCAAATATAACAGACGGGTAAGGTTGAACTATAATCTTGTTAGAAGTACATACAGTTCAATATATAAAGTCAATTCTAAAAAGAATTACATATATCTCTATCAAGGACATATAGTTATAAAACTCTCAGACATCCCCTTTACAAGACCTTAAAAATTTTTCGCGTAAACCCCCCCTACCCCCCCACTCCTAAGATCTTTATTACTCCTGCAAACCCCCCGGAAACAGGAAAACCTAAGGAATGTCTTGTACCCTAATAACAAAATTATAAATTACAACAAAAGCAAGCAATTACATTTTAAAGTCAACTTTAAGTCTCTATTAAAACCAAATTTATTTGCTCTCGCCCTTGACTTTTCAAATACTAAATTTTTTCAGTATTTATGCATTTTTTTGTGTATACATCAATTGTTTAAACTCAGTTTAAAGATATCCTGATTATGTAGACCTATAATTCACGCACCTGTTTGAAACTAAGACCCTAAAACATCTTAATCAACCAAGTTAAACTGTTGTAACAC